AAATAGCAATAGAGCTCTTCCAAGCATTTGTAATTCGTGGTCTAATAAGACAAGATGTTGCTTCTAACACAGGGATTGCTAAAAGTAAAATTCGGGAAAAAGAACCCATTGTATGGGAAATCCTTCAAGAAGTGATGCAGGGGCATCCTGTATTGTTGAATAGAGCGCCCACCCTGCATAGATTAGGTATACAGGCGTTCCAACCCATTTTAGTGGAGGGGCGTGCTATTTGTTTACACCCCTTAGTTTGTAAGGGCTTCAACGCAGACTTTGATGGGGATCAAATGGCTGTTCACGTACCTTTATCTTTGGAAGCTCAAGCAGAAGCTCGTTTACTTATGTTTTCTCATATGAATCTCTTGTCTCCAGCTATTGGGGATCCCGTTTCCGTACCAACTCAAGATATGCTTATAGGACTCTATGTATTAACGATCGGGAATCCCCGAGGTATTTGTGCAAATAGGTATAATCAATCTAATTCTAATTGCAGAAACTATAAAAAGGAAAAAGTTTACAAGAATGACTTTAAGTATACAAAAGAGCTGTATTTTTCTAGTTCTTATGATGCACTTGGAGCTTATCGGCAGAAACAAATCCATTTAGATAGTCCTTTGTGGCTTCGGTGGAGACTAGATCAACGCGTCGTTGGCTCAAGAGAAGTTCCCATCGAAATTCAATATGAATCTTTTGGTAATTATAATGAGATTTATAAGCACTATCAAATAATAGGAAGTGTAAAAAGAGAAATTCGTTGTATATACATTCGAACTACTGTTGGTCATATTTCTTTTTATCGAGAAATAGAAGAAGCGATACAGGGGTTTTGGCGGGCCTACTCATAGACTATCTAACTCATGCTCTATATAAAAAATAAGAAATTCTATTAGTGATGCCCATACTTGTGGGAATTCGGGTCTCTCTAATTTCATAGGTATCATAATTTCTGAATTTCTGTGTGAATCAAGATTGAGGAAAGGGAGTTTTCGAATCAATGACCCAGGCCCATTGTGGAATCTTACTCAGCAGAATATGGAGGTCCTTATGGCAGAACGGACCAATCTGGTCTTTCACAATAAGGTGATAGATGGAACTGCTATGAAACGACTTATTAGCAGATTAATAGATCATTTCGGAATGGCATATACGTCACATATCCTGGATCAAGTGAAGGCTTTGGGTTTACGGCGAGCCACTGCTACATCTATTTCATTAGGAATTGATGATCTTTTAACAATACCTTCTAAGAGATGGTTAGTTCAAGACGCTGAACAACAAAGTTTTCTTTTAGAGAAAAACCATCATTATGGGAATGTACATGTGGTAGAAAAATTACGTCAATCCATTGAGGTATGGTATGCTACAAGTGAATATTTGAGACAAGAAATGAATCCTAATTTTCGGATGACTGATCCCTCTAATCCAGTTCATCTAATGTCCTTTTCGGGGGCTAGAGGAAATACATCTCAAGTACATCAATTAGTAGGTATGAGAGGATTAATGTCGGATCCTCAAGGACAAATGATTGATTTACCGATTCAAAGCAATTTACGGGAAGGGCTTTCTGTGACAGAATATATAATTTCTTGCTACGGAGCCCGCAAAGGAGTTGTAGATACTGCTGTACGAACATCAGATGCTGGATACCTCACGCGTAGACTTGTTGAAGTAGTTCAACATATTCTTGTACGTAGAACAGATTGTGGTACTATCCGAGGTATTTCCGTGAGTCCTCAAAATGGGATGACGGAAAGGATTTTTGTCCAAACACTAATTGGTCGTGTATTAGCAGACGATATATATATCGGTCTACGATGCATTGGTACTCGAAATAAAGATATTGGAATTGGACTTGTTAATCGATTCATAACCTTTCAAGCACACCCAATATATATTCGAACTCCTTTTACTTGCAGGAGTACATCTTGGATCTGTCAATTATGTTATGGCCGGAGTCCTACTCATGGTGACCTGGTCGAGTTGGGAGAAGCCGTAGGCATTATTGCGGGTCAATCAATTGGGGAACCGGGGACTCAACTAACATTAAGAACTTTTCATACTGGTGGAGTATTCACGGGTGGTACTGCCCAACATGTACGAGCTCCTTCTAATGGAAAAATAAAATTTGATGAGGGTTTGATTCATCCCACACGTACCCGTCACGGGCATCCTGCTTTTCTATGTTTTATAGACTTGTATGTAACTATTGAGAGTCGGGATATTAGACATAATGTAAATATTCCAACAAAAAGTTTGATTTTAGTTCAAAATGATCAATATGTAGAATCAGAACAAGTGATTGCCGAAATTCGTGCCGAAACGTCCACCTTTCATTTTAAGGAGAGGGTTCAAAAACATATTTATTCTGAGTCAGAAGGAGAAATGCACTGGAGTACTGATGGCTATCATACGACCGAATATCCATATAGTAATGTTCATCTATTACCAAAAACAAGTCATTTATGGATATTAGCAGGAGGTCTATGCAGATCCAATTCCAATATAGTGTCTTTTTCACTCCACAAGGATCAAGATCAAATGAATGCTAATTCATTTTCTCTCAAAGATATCTTTGATCTCTCACTGACTAATGATCAAGTAAGACATAAATTGTTGGATATTTTTGGTAAAAAAGATAGGGAAAGTCTTGACTATTCAAAACCTTATCAAATCATATCTAAGGGTCATTGGGATCTCATAGAGCCTTCTACTTATATTCGTCAAGAGAATTCTTTGGCGAAAAAGCGAAGAAATAGATTTGTGATTCCCTTACAATACGATCAAGAACAAGAAAAGAAACTAATACCCTGTTTTGGTATTTCGATTAAAATACCTATAAATGGTATTTTACGTAGAAATAGTATTCTTGCTTATTTTGATGATCCGCGATACAGAAGAAGCAGTTCAGGAATTACTAAATATGGGATTGTCGAAGTAGATTCAATCGTAAAAAAAGAAGATTTGATTGAGTATCGAGGAGCAAAAGATTTTAGTCCGAAATACCAAACGCAAATGAAAGTAGATCAATTTTTTTTCATTCCCGAGGAAATACATATCTTACCCGGATCTTCGCCCATAATGGTCCGGAACAATAGTATCATTGGAGTAGATACACGACTTGTTTTAAATATAAATACAAGAAGTGGAGTAGGTGGATTAGTCCGAGTGGAGAGAAAAAAGAAAAGTATAGAACTGAAAATATTTTCTGGAGATATTCATTTTTCTGGAGAGGTGGATAAAATATCTAGGCACAGTGGCATTTTGATACCACCAGGAATCGGAAAAAAAGATTCTAAAGGATCAAAAAAATTGAAAAATTGGATCTATGTCCAACGCATTACACCTACCAAAAAAAAGTATTTTGTTTTGGTTCGGCCCGTAGTCACATATGAAATAGCTGATGGGATAAATTTAGCAACACTTTTCTCTCAGGATCTCTTGCAGGAAAAGAATAATGTCCAACTTCGAATTGTCAATTATATACTTTATGAAAATGGCAAGTCAATTCGAGGAATTTCTTACACAAGTATTCAATTAGTTCGAGCTTGCTTAGTATTGACTTGGGACCAAGAAAAAAAGAGTTCTATAGAAGAAAAGGTTCATGCTTCTTTTGTTGAAATAAGGACAAATGATCTGCTTTGTTATTTCATCCGAATTGAGTTAGTAAAGTCCACTCTTTCGTATACCGAAAAAAGGTATAATACGGCAGGTTCAGGATTGATTTCTAATAATGAATTAGATCGTATTCATAGAAAAAATCCTTTTGATTCCAAGGCGAAGATTCAAAGATTTCCCCAACATCAGGGAACTCTTGGTACGTTGTTGAATCGAAATAAGGAATGCCAATCTTTCCTAATTTTGTCATCATCCAATTGTTCTCGAATTGGTCCCTTCAATACTTCGAGATATAATAATGCGACAAAAGAATTGGATCCCATGACTCCTATTAGGTATTTGTTGGGTCCTTTAGGTACTATTGTGCCTAGAATAGTAAATTCTCGTTCATCTTACTATTTAAGAACTTATAATCAAGTCTTTTTAAAGAAATCTTTTTTGCTTGAAAATTTTCAACAGACTTTCCAAGTGCTTCAAGTACCTCCATTTCAATACTGTTTCCTAGATGAAAATAGTAGGATTTATAATCCCGATCCTTGCAGTAACATCATTTGGAATTCATTCCATTTGAATTGGTGTTTTCTCCATCACGATTCTTGTGAAGAGGCATGGACAATAATTAGCCTTGGACAATTCCTTTGTGAAAATGTATATCTATTGAAATATGGATCACGCATAAAAAAATCTGGTCAAATTTTCATTGTTCATGTTGATTCTCTAGTTATAAGATCAGCTAAGCCCTATTTGGTCACTCCAGGAGCAACTGTCCATGGTCATTATGGGGAAACCTTTTATGAAGGAGATACATTAATTACATTTATATATGAAAAGTCGAGATCTGGTGACATAACGCAAGGTCTTCCAAAAGTAGAACAAATCTTAGAAGTTCGTTCAATTGATTCAATATCGATGAACCTCGAACGAAGAGTTGAAGGTTGGGACGAACGTATCCGAAGGATTCTTGGGATCCCCTGGGGATTCTTGATTGGAGCTGAACTAACCATAGCCCAAAGTCGTATCTCTTTGGTTAATAAGATACAAAAGGTTTATCGATCCCAGGGGGTACAGATCCATAATAGACATCTAGAGATTATTGTACGTCAAGTAACATCAAGAGTTTTGGTTTCCGAAGATGGAATGTCTAATGTTTTTTTACCTGGGGAATTTATTGGATTGTTGCGAGCAGAACGAGCAGGGCGCGTTTTGGACGAATCAATCTGTTATCGGGCAATCTTATTGGGAATAACGAAGTCATCTCTGAATACTCAAAGTTTCATATCCGAAGCAAGTTTTCAAGAAACTGCTCGAGTTTTAGCAAAAGCTGCTCTACGAGGTCGTATTGATTGGTTGAAAGGCCTGAAAGAAAACGTTGTTCTGGGGGGGATTATACCGGTTGGTACCGGATTCAATAAATTAGTACATCGTTCAAAGCAAGACAAAAATATTCATTTGAAAATCAAAAGGAAGAATCTATTCGAGTTGGAAATGAGCGATATTTTGCTACACCATAGAGAATTATTTTTTTCTTGTGCCCAAAAACTTTCCATGAGACATCAGACCAATCTTTTACGTAATGTATCCTAACAAGAGGTTTATTCTTTTTATTTTAACTCTATGGTCCGATTATGGATTTCATAATCAATGAAATAAAAAAGAAATAATGAAATTCATGGTTTGGGTCGTAGATCAATGGTCAATCCTGGTATAAGGTTCCGTCGGAACAATTCTTTATTTCATAAGGTACTGAGAAAAAAAAAAAAGAAAAAGAGAAAGTGTGGGAAAATGGGAAGACGATATTGGAACATCAATTTGGAAGAAATGATGGAAGCAGGAATTCATTTTGGTCATGTTACTAATAAATGGAATCCTAGAATGGCTCCTTACATCTCGGCAAAGCGTAAAGGTATTCATATTACAAATCTTACTATAACTGCTCGTTTTTTATCAGAAGCCTGCGATTTAGTTTTTGATGCAGCAAGTAGGGGAAAAAGATTCTTAATCGTTGGCACCAAAAAGAAAGCAGCGGATTTAGTAGCATCAGCAGCAATAAGGGCTCGATGTCATTATGTTAATAAAAAATGGCTTGGTGGTATGTTAACGAATTGGTCTACTACAGAAACAAGACTTCAGAAGTTCAGGGACTTAAGAGCAGAACAAAAGATGGGGAAACTCAATCGTCTCCCTAAAGGAGATGCAGCAATGTTGAAGAGAAAGTTATCTACTTTGCAAGCATATCTTGGCGGGATCAAATATATGACGGGATTGCCCGATATTGTAATTATCGTGGATCAGCAAGAAGAATATACGGTTCTTCGAGAATGTGTCATTTTGGGTATTCCGACGATTTGTTTAATCGATACAAATTGTGATCCAGATCTTGCAGATATTTCTATTCCGGCCAACGATGATGCTATAGCTTCGATTCGATTGATTCTTACCAAATTAGTATCTGCAATTTGTGAGGGCCATTCTAGTTATATAAAAAATGGTTGATTATCTTATCATTACTCTTAAGAAGAAGAAAGAAGAAGGTTAGTTTGTTTTTGGTGAACTCTCTTTGATTGTTACTCTTTTGGTTTGCATCTTTTGGAGTTTGAACTATGTTTTGACTATCAAATAATATTTAAAAGAAAAGATAAAAATGATTGGTATTTTTTTTTATGTGATTTCTCGGTATCCGAAATATACGATTCATAACTTAAATTCATGAATGAATATAGGTGAATTGAGGAAGAGATGGTTGAATAAAAATAATCACTTTTTTGAAGTTTGATTTATGTTAGAGGACAATATGAATGTTATACCATGTTCCATTAAAACACTCAAAGGGTTATACGATATATCAGGTGTAGAAGTAGGCCAACATTTATATTGGCAAATAGGAGGTTTACAAATTCATGCCCAAGTACTTATCACTTCTTGGGTTGTAATTGCTATCTTATTAGGTTCAGTCATCATAGCTGTTCGGAATCCGCAAACGATTCCGACCAACGGTCAGAATTTCTTCGAATATGTCCTTGAATTTATTCAAGACTTGAGCAAAACTCAGATTGGAGAGGAGTATGGTCCTTGGGTTCCTTTTATAGGAACGATGTTCCTATTTATTTTTGTTTCTAACTGGTCAGGTGCTCTTTTACCTTGGAAAATAATAAAATTACCTCATGGGGAGTTAGCTGCGCCCACGAATGATATAAATACTACTGTTGCTTTAGCTTTACCTACGTCAGTGGCATATTTCTATGCGGGTCTCAGGAAAAAAGGATTGGGATATTTCGGGAAATACATTCAACCAACTCCAATACTTTTACCAATTAATATTCTAGAAGATTTCACAAAACCTTTATCTCTTAGTTTTCGACTTTTCGGGAATATATTGGCTGATGAATTAGTGGTTGTTGTTCTTGTTTCTTTAGTGCCTTCAGTAGTTCCTATACCTGTCATGTTTCTTGGATTATTTACAAGTGGTATTCAAGCTCTTATTTTTGCAACTTTGGCTGCGGCTTATATAGGTGAATCCATGGAGGGTCATCATTGACTCACTTTCAATTTCAAAATAGTCTTTTTTGAAGCTTATCCCAATTCAAGCAATGCGGGGGTTCGGAGTTCAATATAATCCACTGGGTTGGAGAAGAGAATGCAAATAGCTACATGTATGTATATATGAAGAAATATATATGATATTGCAGAATTTGGAAGATAAAGAAGGGTTGGAGATCATGTATATGTAATACCTATGAGTATCAATCCTTGTGTATGTTTTGAAGAATGGTTTCAGAATATAATTTAATAGAATAAAAAAGAATAAAAAGTGCAGGTGATTTACGTTATGGAAGAAAAAAAGTATATGTTATTTACTAGTTAAATGGTAATTACCCCTATCTCTTTTTTTTTTCTAGCCCACTGCATTTAGATGGATTCCCATATAAGTCCTTTTTCTATTTTGTCTTTGTATTTTGTCTTTGATTGTGAATTGAATGAAAGAGAAAAAATAGAATAATTTCTAAACAAGGAAACGCAATGACTAAAACCGTATACATATTTATTTACATAAGGTAGAAAGGAAAAACGGTCTATCGAAGTAGTTCTGACAATTCAGTAATATTCTGAATTCCATTTGGAACTTTTAGCTACTTCGACCCGATAGATTTTAGTGAAAAAGATCAAAAAATAAAAAAGAAGTGTAGTAAGGTAATAGAATATTAAAGTAGAAGTAGAAAAAATAGATTAAGTACTAATTCATTGGTTGGTTGTATCATTAACCATTTTTTTTTTGTGCGAGGAACTTACCATGAATCCACTTATTTCTGCTGCTTCCGTTATTGCTGCTGGATTGGCTGTAGGGCTTGCTTCTATCGGACCTGGGGTTGGTCAAGGTACTGCTGCGGGCCAAGCCGTAGAAGGTATTGCGAGACAACCAGAAGCAGAGGGTAAAATACGAGGTACTTTATTGCTTAGTCTGGCTTTTATGGAAGCTTTAACAATTTATGGACTGGTCGTGGCATTAGCTCTTTTATTTGCAAATCCTTTTGTTTAATGTTTAATTTCATCGTAGAATAAAAATGTAAAAAAAAAAGAAGAATAAAAGCATAACCATAACTAAGAAATTTGAGAATTCTCAAATTCCATTAATAAGAATAAGTGGAGTGATACAAAAAGAACTCTGTTCTTTGTTAGTCCTATCTATAAGGGGAGAGCATATGAAAAATATAACCGATTCTTTTGTTTCCGTGGGGCACTGGCCATCCGCTGGGAGTTTCGAGTTTAATACCGATATTTTAGCAACAAATCCAATAAATCTAAGCGTAGTGCTGGGTGTATTGATTTTCTTTGGAAAGGGAGTGTGTGCGAGTTGTTTATTTCAAGAATACGTTGGATTTAACCGGCTGCACTTTCTTTATATTTATGTATTCTTTTTTATATTTCTATAGTAGAAATAGGAACAAAAGGTGCACAATCTCGACGAATTACTTCGGAATTGGATTTTATTCAGAAATCATATGTAAGAACCATAGCATTTCGTGACTAATTGGTAAATGAACTTTGATTCTCTTCTCTATCAACCAATAATGTTGAGGTCTTTTACATGGTTAAAGATAAATTGTTTGAAGTCCAGGCACAGCATAGCATGGTACTCTTTCTACCACTACGTTAGTACTGAAGAAAAATAATACAAAGAAAAAAGGAAGAATTAGGAATTTATCCGATGTAGAACACTCATATGGATAAAATTATTTGAACCATTAGATGGGTCCCCCTTTTTTATCCACTGCCGAATCGACGACCTATGTATTGTATTTGTATAAAATATTTGTATAAAAAAAAGAATTTTTTGGATGAAAAAGATCGAAATCTCATTCTATTCTAATAATAATGAGAATGAAGTTCATAATTCTATTCAATTCTCTTTCTATTCTATTAGGATTTTGATTTAAAATATCATAGCATATATTTATCATAGCATATAAAGAAGAAAGAATTTTCTTCTTTAAAATCTTTTTCTTTTTGGAAAGAAGTTGTAAATAAAGAACAAATAAAGAAACAACTTTGCTGACAATTTTTTCTTTTTTGTCTGGTCTGAAGAGTCCTCCTAAGATTCTGATGTTAGATCAGTTTCAATATCTTTGAATAAGAACAGAAAAGAGAGGATAGGCTCATTCCGTTCAAAGATATGGGAATGCCCATTAATCAAAGAAAAGATAAAAGAAACAATTGAGCGTGAGAGCCAAATGAATTGAAAGATTCATGTTTGGTTCGGGAAGAGATATGATAGTTGTGAAATGAATGGAAAGATAATCTACTTTCATTAAATGATTTATTAGATAAGCGAAAACAGAGGATCTTGAGTACTATTCGTAATTCAGAAGAATTACGTAGAGGAGCCATTGAACAGCTCGAAAGGGCTCGGGTTAGATTGCGGAAAGTGGAAATCGAAGCAGATGAGTATCGAACGAATGGATACTATGAGATAGAACGAGAAAAAGGAAATTTGATTAATGCTACTTGCAATAGTTTGGAACGATTAGAAAATTACAAAAATGAAACTCTTTTTTTTGAAAAACAAAGAGCAATTAATCAGGTCCGACAACAAGTTTTGCAACAAGCCTTACAACGAGCTCTAGGAACTTTGAATAGTTGTTTGAATATCGAATTACATTTTCGTACTATCAGTGCTAATATTGATATCCTCGGGTCCATGGAAGAAATAACTGATTAGCCTTTTTACTCTAGTTTAGAGTTTAGGTATTATTTTTTACCTTTCCTTCCGAAAAATAAAAAAGAGATACTAATGGGAACCCTTCGAGCTGACGAAATTAGTAATATTATACGAGAACGTATTGAACAATATAATAGAGAAGTAAAGATTGTGAATACCGGTACCGTACTTCAA